GCGGTACTCTATGTAAAATTCCCTCCAAAAATAAAATAGAGGGGAAAGATACCAAAGCAGTCTTGTATCAGACTGGCTGTCTTCTTGTAGTTGGATCCCCAAGTTTTTGGAATGCTCCAAACTCTACTTGAGCATCCAAATCTGGGTCAATACCAGCAAAAACATCTCTGAACAAGGTTCTAGCACCATGCCAAATGTGTCCGAAGAAGAAGAGCAAAGCAAACGAAGCATGCCCAAAAGTAAACCAACCCCTTGGACTGCTACGAAAAACACCATCGGATTTCAAAGTCGCACGATCTAATTCAAAAATTTCACCCAATTGAGCGCGTCTAGCATATTTTTTCACAGTAGCAGGATCACTATAACTGACTCCATTGAGTTCACCACCGTAGAACTCAACGGTTACACCTACTTGTTCAACACTATACTTCGATTCTGCCCTTCTAAAAGGAACATCAGCTCTAACAATTCCATCGCCGTCTACCAAAACGACTGGAAATGTTTCAAAAAAAGTAGGCATACGACGTACAAAAAGCTCACGGCCTTCTTTATCTCTAAAGATAGGGTGTCCTAACCATCCAACCGCTATTCCATCTCCGTTATCCATTGAGCCTGCCCTGAATAATCCTCCTTTTGCCGGATTATTGCCGATATAATCATAAAAAGCTAATTTTTCAGGAATTTTAGACCAGGCTTCTGATAAACTTTGATTTTCGGCTAACCCAGCGCTAATTCTTCGATATATCTCTTGCTGGAAGTAACCCTGATCCCATTGATAGCGAGTCGGGCCAAATAATTCGATGGGGGTAGTTGCTGAACCATACCACATAGTTCCAGCAACAACAAAAGCTGCAAAAAAGACAGCTGCGATACTACTGGAAAGTACGGTTTCAATATTTCCCATACGCAATCCTTTGTATAGACGTTGTGGCGGTCGGACGCTAAGATGGAATAAACCCGCTAATATGCCCAATGTACCTGCTGCAATATGATGAGAAGCTATTCCTCCCGGAACAAAAGGATCAAACCCTTCCACGCCCCACGACGGATTTACAGGTTGTACTTTTCCCGTTAGTCCATAAGGATCGGACACCCATATTCCGGGACCATACAAGCCTGTTACATGAAATGCACCAAAACCAAAGCAAGCCACCCCGGAGAGAAATAAATGAATTCCAAAGATCTTGGGCAAATCCAAAGAAGGTTTTCCTGTCCGTTCATCACAAAATATTTCTAGATCCCAATAGACCCAATGCCAGATAGCTGCCAAAAAGCATAAGCCAGAAAACACAATATGTGCCCCAGCTACACCTTCGTAACTCCAAATTCCCGGATTCGTTACAGTCCCTCCTGTGATACTCCAACCTCCCCATGAATTGGTTATTCCTAACCGAGTCATGAAGGGAATAACGAACATACCCTGTCTCCACATTGGATCAAGAACAGGGTCAGAAGGATCAAAAACTGCTAATTCATACAGAGCCATCGAGCCCGCCCAACCAGCAACCAGAGCTGTATGCATTATATGAACGGAAAGCAACCGGCCGGGATCATTCAATACAACGGTATGAACACGATACCAAGGCAAACCCATGGAAAATACCCCTTTATCAAAGAAAAATAGACACTACGTAACTTTATTGCATTGAAAAAAACTATACTATGACTATCCTATGGACCTCCCTTGTTCGGTGGATTATTTCCTAAGAAGGGCTAGGTTACTATTTATTCTATTCTGTTTGTAATAATGGAATAATTCTGTTCGTAGGAACAAAGAGAAGCAGATTTATTCTATACTCGATAAGTACCAATACGCAATGGGGGGTTGGTACCATTTTCTATGAGTAAATGTTTATCATTAGAAGGACTTATTCGTAAAAATTTTCCTTTATTTATTTTGTCTTTCTTTCTAAATTTTTCTAATTTATGGATAAAATAAATATGATAAAGCCAATATTATAAAGACAATAAAACCATATTGTTACGTTTCCACATCAAAGTGAAATATAGTATTTAGTTCTTTTTTCTTTCAATTCATGCCTATTGGTGTTCCAAAAGTACCTTTCCGCAGTCCTGGAGAGGAAGATGCATCTTGGGTTGACGTATAGTGCGACTTGTCAGATATATTGGGTCATATGGGATTTCCCCGTTCTCTCCCCCGATCGAGATATCCTCTGTTTCGCCCAAGAAAGAGAAATTGAATCATCAAAAAATTGGAGCGTGAAGTGCAATTAGATGCATTCTTTGGGGAGATTCATAGTACTATTATCAATTAGAATAATTTATGGTTGGCTTTGGTTGGACTAAAAAATGAAGTATCCAGGCTCCGTTTAGAAAAAACCCAATTGGTAATATATCTATGATTACTACATGTATCATAAATGATTGCTGTTTGTTATTTGTAAAGTCATAACAAAAAGAAATGGTGATGGGAAGATTTGTCCTATATGTGCAAATCCAAATCGGGCAGATCTTTACCCGGAGTAGAGCATAGACCTAA